ATCCTAATGTAAATGGAGTAGTATACCAACAAAAGAAAGTATTCAATTTCATTGAAGTTACAGATGAGAATAACGAAAAATTTTTTTATTGAATTCTCATCCAAAGAAGAAAAAAAGATCGAATAACCATTCTATGATGAAAAAACCCGCCCGTTTTATTTTGTATGCATAGGAGGTATACACTATACAATCAACTATATATATTCTGAATACTGGACTGGAAAGGAATTTGAGAATTCTTAAGATATAAGATATGGAATTATAGTCTAAATATAATCGTGATCTAAAGAGATCCATTAACCTAAGTGCAAAAATAGACCCATCAATCAGCTGATTCGTTATAATTTAGTGATTGCCTTCGGTACCGGTATAAAATAACAGAAAAAGAGGCGAAGGCTGGTTTTGCAAACATGAATAGAATGTTTCTAACAGTTTTCATATTTTATATTTATCCGCCTAACCTCAAAAGAAAGATCTTTCTTTGACTTTGATGAAAATCATCTATTTTTTATAGTTATAATTAGAATTAATTGGTCGTTCCTATCCAATAATCTACTAGTACCGGCTCGCTATTCACTCGGTTTTTGGGTCATAATCATTATGTAGGAGAGATGGCCGAGTGGTTGAAGGCGTAGCATTGGAACTGCTATGTAGGCTTTTGTTTACCGAGGGTTCGAATCCCTCTCTTTCCGTACCTTCATCTAATTCACTGATCTTACTAACCAAAAGAGTAAAATATATAAAATTATATTCCAACACAAAACAGTTAGACCTTTCTTTGATATATATTTTATTCCTAATTACTGTGTCACGGAAAATACTGAAAGGAAAAGAGTAGACAAGGAATGAAAACCTCCCTCCCGTTCTATGATACCTAAACCGGAGAAAAATCCGGATCAAACTCTTATTTATCTTAACCTTAGGTTAATTTACTTCGACGAAAGGGATCAAAATTGTCCGAACCCTTGTGATTTTTTATTTTCTTTTCGTTAGGTTTAGGTCTGGCGCGAATAATATTCTACGACTAGCAATTCATTTATTTTCAAACCGACCCATTTACTATCTATTATTTGATTGACTAATCCTTTATATTGGAATGGTTGAAGAGTCAAATGTTTTGGCATTTCGTCCTGAGAGGATGAATCGAAAGAATTTTGAATCAGAGCTCTAGAGTTTTGTTCATCCCTCGCCGTAATAATATCTCGGGGTTTGCAGCGATAACTTGGTATATCTACTATACGACCATTGACTAAAATATGTCTATGGTTAACCAATTGACGGGCTCCAGGAATAGTCGGAGCCATACCCAATCGAAAAAGGATGTTATCCAAGCGCATTTCAAGTAATTGGAGTAAAACCTGACCTGTTGACCCCTTGGCTTTGCCGGCGATACGAACGTATTTAAGTAATTGTCGTTCTGTAAGACCATAATGAAAACGCAACTTTTGTTTTTCTTCTAGACGAATACGATATTGAGATTTTTTACCGGAACGTGATTGGTTTCTAAGATCACTTCCGGCTCTAGGCCTTTTATTAGTTAGTCCCGGTAAAGCTCCCAGGCGGCGTATTTTTTTGAAACGAGGTCCCCGGTAACGCGACATAAAGACTCCTTATTCTTATTTATATTGAATTCTTATTGATGAAATTTCATTTTACAGAATAAACCTAAACTAAAACTGAACTAAATGATAAATGAAGCGAAGTTTACGGAAGTAGTGTACTTGTACTCTAAAGAATAATTAGATGAATAAATATCCAGACCTTTCTATTCTATATATATTCTATATAAAGATTCTATATAGATAAAAAATAGATAAAAGGGATTCTTTTCATGGCATAGTTGTAAGTTCCTATAAGATAAAAAATATATTTTTCAATATTATTGGATTTCGGATTTCAAAAGGGCATTCTCAATCATGTAAAAACTCGAAGAAAATAAATAGAGAAAAGCCGGCTATCGGAATCGAACCGATGACCATCGCATTACAAATGCGATGCTCTAACCTCTGAGCTAAGCAGGCTCACATAAGATAAATTATACCTGCATAGGGATTCAATAAACTATTGTTAGCTATTAATTAATATACTTATATTTGCATTCTTGGCGATTCCTATTAGCTAGTCATAATGAATATGACTATCGAAAAAAGAGAATATAGAATTGAAAGGAAATATTCAATACTCATACTTACCATAGACCATAGAATATAACGATTAATATATCTATATATAATATATATAATTTTAGTTTTTTTCTCACATCACAATTATATAGTACAATTCTATAGTATAGCATTTAATATTAAAAAATATTTGATTCGATCTATTTTTAGATTAAATAATTTTCGTTTTTGCTTTCAAATGATATTTGAAAGTCTTTTTATTACACTTATATATTTTATTTCATATCATCATATATATCTTTTTTATTTCTAAATGGAATGATTTGTTTTAAATAATTAGAAATTATTGCGCTTTGATTCGTAAAGATGGAAGCTCA